ACTAGAACCGCGATAATTCGATAAAACCTTCAAGCTAAGTCCAACAATTCTCTGAGTAAGAACCATTGTATCATCACTTATTCAATGAATAGGAATAGATATAATAATAAAAAAAAACTTGCCCTGTGATCAAAATAAGCATGAACGATCAAAATAAGCATGAACAGGAGTTTGAAAGATTTTTTGGAGTCCGGCCGCGAGGTCTGAATATTAAGTATGAATCATAGTTCTAATACTTCGTAATCTATTTCATATATTTCGTGCTCCAGATACTAGAATGAGTATCTGACGAGGGAAAGCATCTCTATCAAGATGACAGACCTGTTCTCTGTACTATCAATAAGATCAATTCTAACAAGTCACACACTCATATTCCGGAAATACAGAAACAAAGAAATTCCGCGGTCGAACTGCCAAAACGGACCCAAAATACAAGCCTAAACGCTTCGCTTTAGAGTGAAAAGCAAAGCTAGGACTTAGTGATTCTGAGAAATCTAATTCATTGAAATTCCGTCTAGTAAAACGGAAGAATTATAAATCTCTAAAATAATAGATAGAAATATTGCAAATAAGGCCATTGCGACTCCCATCAATGGAGTAGTTCCCCATCCCGGAGCTACTTTACCATATTCCGAATTCAATGGTTTCAATAACCCCCCTACACCAGTTCGTTTTGGACGAGATCTAGAACTACCCTCAACGCTTTGTGTAACCATAAATCCTATTTTGTATTCATTGATATCTGTTGACTTTGTATACAATTTCATTGTAAATAAGTAATCTTATCTCATAGATCCGTTGTGGTCTTGAAATTATATAATAATGGAAATAGCAACCCTAGTTGCCATCTTTATATCTGGTTTACTTGTAAGTTTTACTGGGTATGCCTTATATACTGCTTTTGGGCAACCTTCTCAACAACTAAGAGATCCATTTGAGGAACACGGGGACTAGTTGAAGTAATGAGTCTCCCAATATTGGGAGACTCATTACTTCAAGCGAGATAATGAAAAATCATTTCATCTTTTTAGTTGGAACTTTAGGTGGTTCTCGAAAAAAGATAGCGAAAAAAATTATCCCTAGAGTCGAGACTAAGAGGAATGTATAAACCAATGCTTCCATAGATTTTATTGTGGTTTACAATTATAGCTTCCGTACCTGTTTATTTGGAGCCATCTCCTGGATTAAAGAAGGAGCAAGACTCAAAGACAAGTCGGCGATTCAGATCAAAATTTCTCCGATAACCCATGTCAAAAAATAGATAAGGGAGCAATGTTGTATCAAACTACTTGTCTTTTTGTAGTTGGATCCCCTAGTTTTTGGAATGCTCCAAATTCTACTTGAGCGTCCAAATCTGGATCAATACCAGCAAAAACATCTCTGAACAGGGTTCTAGCGCCATGCCAAATGTGCCCAAAGAAGAAGAGCAGAGCAAATGAAGCATGTCCAAAAGTAAACCAACCCCTTGGACTACTACGAAAAACACCATCGGATTTCAAAGTAGCACGATCTAATTCAAAGATTTCACCCAATTGAGCACGTCTAGCATATTTTTTAACAGTAGCGGGATCACTATAACTGACGCCATTGAGTTCGCCGCCATAGAACTCAACAGTTACACCTACTTGCTCGACACTATACTTCGATTCCGCCCTTCGAAAAGGAACATCGGCTCTAACAATTCCGTCACCGTCTACCAAAACAACTGGAAATGTTTCAAAAAAAGTAGGCATACGACGCACAAAAAGTTCACGGCCTTCTTTATCTCTAAAGACAGGATGCCCTAACCACCCAACAGCGATTCCATCCCCGTTATCCATCGAGCCCGCTCTGAACAATCCCCCTTTTGCCGGGTTATTCCCAATGTAATCATAAAAAGCTAATTTTTCAGGAATTTTAGACCAAGCTTCGGATAAACTTTGATTCTCGGCTAGCCCAGCAACAACTCTTCGATATATTTCTTGCTGGAAATATCCCTGATCCCATTGATAACGAGTGGGACCAAATAATTCAATCGGAGTAGTTGCTGAACCATACCACATAGTTCCAGCAACAACAAAAGCCGCAAAAAAGACAGCAGCAATACTACTGGAAAGGACGGTTTCAATATTTCCCATACGCAATCCTTTGTATAGACGTTGTGGCGGACGGACACTAAGATGAAAAAGTCCCGCTAATATGCCCAATGTCCCTGCTGCAATATGATGAGAGGCTATTCCTCCCGGAGCAAAAGGATCAAAACCTTCCACACCCCACGCTGGATTTACAGATTGGACCTTTCCGGTTAGTCCATAAGGATCGGACACCCAGATTCCAGGACCGTACAATCCTGTTACATGGAATGCGCCAAACCCAAAGCAAGCCACTCCTGAGAGAAATAAATGAATTCCGAAGATCTTGGGCAAATCCAAAGAAGGTTTTCCTGTACGTTCATCAGTAAATATTTCTAGATCCCAATACACCCAATGCCAGATAGCTGCCAAGAAGCACAATCCAGAAAACACAATATGTGCCCCGGCCACACCTTCGTAACTCCAAATACCCGGATTCGTTATAGTCCCGCCTGTGATAGTCCAACCGCCCCATGAATCGGTTATTCCTAAACGAGTCATAAAGGGTATAACGAACATACCTTGTCTCCACATTGGGTCGAGAACAGGGTCAGAGGGATCAAAAACTGCTAATTCATATAGAGCCATCGAACCAGCCCAACCAGCAACCAGAGCCGTATGCATTATATGGACAGCCAGCAAACGACCGGGATCATTCAATACGACGGTATGAACACGATACCAAGGCAAACCCATGGAAAATACCCCTTTATCAACAAAAAATAGACTTTATTGCATTGGAAAACTATATTATGGACCTCTCCCTTTCAGTGCATTATCTGAGAGAAAGGATTAATCTTTGTTCCAGTCTTTTAGTAATAATAAAGTAGTAATAATAAAGGAACAATTCGAATTCTGTTCGTAGGAACAAAGAGAAGCAAATCTATTTTATACCCGATAAGTACCAATACGCAATGGGGGGTTGATATCATTTTATATGGTCGTATTCCTTTATCTTTCAAAGTGCCTCAATTTCTGTTATTTTATTCATTCTGTCTTCCTTGAGTTTATTTATAAATTTTTCTAATCTATGGCTAAAATATAGGAGAAAAGACAATATTATTAAAAAAATAAACTCATTATTACGATTCCACATCAAAGTGAGATATAGTACTTAATTTTTTCTTTCATTTTATGCCTATTGGTGTTCCAAGAATACCCTTTCGAAATCCTGGAGAAAACGCTTCATCCTGGGTTGACATATAGTGCGACTTGTCAGATATAGTGGGTCATATGGGATTTCCCCGTTTTCTCCCCCGATTGAGATATCCTTCCGCTTCGCCCAAAAAGGATTGATCGAATCATCAAAAATTTGGAGCGTGAAGTGCAATGAAATAAAATAAGATTTTTTTTGTTGGGAGGTATCCAGATTAATATTATATTATCGATTAGAATCAAATTTATGGTTGGCTTGTTTGGTTGGACTAATAAAAAAATGCGGTATCCAGGCTCCGTTTAGAAAAAACCCAATTGTTAATAGATTATCTATGATTACTACTTGTATCATATTTGACTTTTTTATTTATTAAATTAAAGTAATTTCCAACTGTTAATCAACATTACGTGACTAATATGATCAATACGTCAAATATTTGACGGAAGACATGAAATGAATTGAAAAAAAAAAGAAGTCTTCGCAAAAAGACGTGGTAGTGGGGGCTTTTGCTCTATATGTGCAAATAAAAATCGGGTGGATCTTTACTCGGAGTAGAGCATAAACCTAAAAGAATTGAAGAGGACCATTCAGGAACAAGAGAATGACATCGTGATTTAGATTGGATCCCGATGAAACAATAAATCAAAAAGAAGTTAGTTCGAAAAGTTTAGTAAATGCCCCTTTTTTTAGGTAAACAGGCCAAAACTCATTTTTCTTGAAAAATGGAATAAAAATTTCTTCGTTAGGATAGAAAATTAGAAAGAGCCTCTTAGGAAAAAAGAAAGAGAGCTAGGATCTACACATTGATTCTTATTTGTTTTCGCGATTTTTGTTGAACCGTATGCATCAAAGGATGCATGTACGGTTCCTAAAGGATCGAATTTTATCCTAATCAACCGACTTTATCGAGAAAGATTACTTTTTTTAGGCCAAATAATTAATACCCATCTCGCGAATCAACTTATTGCTCTTATATTATATCTAACTATGGAGAGTGATACCAAAGATCTTTATTTGTTTATCAACTCTCCAGGCGGATGGGTAATACCTGGAATAGCTCTTTATGATACTATGCAATTTGTGCGACCAGATGTACAGACAATATGCCTGGGATTAGCCGCTTCAATGGGATCTTTTATCCTGGTCGGAGGAAAAATTACCAAACGTTTAGCATTCCCTCACGCTTGGCGCCAATGAGTTTTTTTTTTTTTAGATAAAAAAGACTATGCCTTCACCATATAAAAATAAAAAATTTTTCAGTAATAATAGCATGGCACTTCGAATTCGATAGAAACAAAATTGTATTGTTTTTTCAAAAACAATTAAAAAATCATTAAATTATGTATCGAAAGAGTAGTATGAAAAAAGGTATTGCCGATTTTTTCTTATCTATCGGAGGCCTGTTTCAGTGTCACAAACCTTTTTTTTGTTTTCACACCCAAACCCAAAGAAAGGCTATTTTGGCTATGTTCGGAAAGAAAAGAATACGAAAAAAAAAGAAACTTTGGGATTGCTGAATCACAAATGAAATAAAAATAAATAATAAAGATATAAAGCAACGGAACCGTCATAGTATTTTTTTTTAACTCCTAAAAAAAAAGGAAGGGCGGTTATTAGATCATTTACCAATCTGGGTCTGAGAGACTCTATATTTTCTGATTTTTTTCTTTGATGGAAGGTAAAAGTCAATTCTATTAAAGAGCCGTATGCAATGTGCAAACCATGCATGTACGGTTGGTCAATTCTATCATTTTTTCTTATTTTTTTTTTCTTATTCTTTCTTTTTCTTTTTATCTTCTACTGCCTTACATCATGAAAGATCGAATAGCCATTTATTAGGTTCTATCATCAGGGTAATGATCCATCAGCCTTTTAGTGCTTTTTTTATGGCACAAGTAGGAGAATTTGTCCTGGAAGCGGAAGAACTGCTGAAGCTGCGCGAAACCATCACAAGGGTTTATGTACAAAGAACGGGAAAACCCTTATGGATGGTATCCGAAGACATGGAAAGGGATGCTTTTATGTCAGCAACAGAAGCCCAAGCTCATGGAATTGTTGATCGTGTAGCGGTTGAAAAATAGCAAAGATTTCACATAACTCACATTTAAAATCCAATTTTTATTTTGAAATTTTAATATTTAACAGTTTAATAGTTTCTATTTAGTATATTAAATTTAGTAAAATTACTATTTATAAAAATATATTATATTAAAAGAAATCATAATGATCCGGTTAGGATCAATCTAAACCATCCCCGTTCGATATACGATTCAGATACGATTTCGATGCCAACTCTTAAACAACTTATTAGGAATACAAGGCAGCCAATAAAAAATGTCACGAAATCCCCCGCTCTTAGGGGATGTCCTCAGCGCCGAGGAACATGTATTCGGGTGTATGTGCGACTCGTTCAGATCCTGGGCTGGGACAAAAGAAAAAAATTCCAGTATCAGTTATCGGTACAGTACCAACGAATAGGATAGAATGGAGTTCCTCCATTCACGATCTAAAAAAAAGATCTACCATATCTTGTTATTGTGTATATTGTGGACTAAATTTTTGGTTTCCATTGGGACAAACACGTGCACCCCTTAATTTATTTTTCAATTTAAGATGAAAAGAATTACCCATTGGTAGCAACTGATTATCCAGGGAAATTCTTTTTTATTTAAAAAGCAGAAAAATTATGCCCAGACTCTTGCAAGAACGGACTCAGAGGGTCAGCTACCCAACAACTCTTCATAATTAAATACCGTTACTGTATTGGGTGGATCTCCTTGTGAAAGGTCTATTACTGGACAATCCCATGGGTAGAGTCAAAGAGTGTGAACTGTACAAGTTAATATATTGATTAAATGAAGAACGAAGAAAGTGGCTCCGGTGTATAGAGAGGGCCTTACCGTTTAATTTAAGAAGTAACCATATAAACGATGGAACCCACCATTTCTTTATCCATTTATATTTCCTGTTTTTTTTTTCGAGGCATTGATAAAATGCCTCAAAAAAAAATCGTGGTTGGGAAGGTTATTGTAGCAAAAGCCATTGGAGTTTTTACCTTATACATTGGGAGAACCCGTTTTGTTAATTAATAGGCTAGTAAAGAAAATAAAGAGTAACTGAAAGAAAGCAAATCGATCAGTTATTCCTCAAAGTTTCATTTATTCAATGACCAGAATTAGACGAGGATATATAGCTCGGAACCGTAGAACAAAAATTCGTTTATTTGCCTCAAGCTTTCTGGGGGCTCGTTCAAGACTTACTCGAACTATTACTCAACAGAAAATACGAGCTTTGGTTTCGGCTCATCGGGATAGAGATAGGCAAAAGAGAGATTTTCGTCGTTTGTGGATCACGCGAATAAATGCAGTAATTCGCGAGAGGTGGGTATCCTATAGTTATAGTATATTCATGCACAATCTGTACAAGAGACAGTTGCTTCTTAATCGTAAAATACTTGCGCAAATGGCTATATTAAATAAAAAAAGTCTTTATATGATTTCCAATGAAATCATAAAATAAGGCAATTGGAAGGAATCGCTCGAGATGCTTTAAATGGAGTTCCCTGAATAATGAACTCCGGGAAGGTAGAGTAGAAATTTGTATTATAGAATAGGATAGGATACAGTCGTTAAAATGAGCAAACACGTTCCATAAAAAAAGATTGCTTCCTTGTTCTTACCCAATTCAATTCGTTTTTTTATTACAACCTGTATTTTAAACAAAAAATAAATCCTTATTTGAATTCGGATTGGGAGTTTTATTCTATTGAAGAGTAAGCCTATTGATTTGATTTCGGGTTCTAAGACCAGCAGTTCTAGCAGTTGACTCGCCTTTTTCAAATTGTTTTTCATTATTAATAAAAGGTAACAAAGATAAAATACGAGCTTGTTTGATAGCAATAGTAATTAATCGTTGTTGTTTTAAGGTCAATCGATTTACCCGTCTAGATAATATTTTTCCTTGTTCACTAATAAATCGACTAATTAAACTCATGTTTCTATAAGCAATTCGATCCCCCGGTTTGATCGGGGGCAAACGCCTACGCAAAGAACGCTTGGATTTATGAAAAAGTCGCTTGAATTTATGCATGTTTTGTTTATTCCTTATCCAAAAAATCCTATTTCGTTTGATCAAATCTAGAATGATTTAGAATTAAGAAATAGAATTTGTTTTTTTTTGTTTTAGAGATTCTATATATTCTATGCTATTAATATATTAATTTTTTAATATATGTTATATTAATTATGTGTTATTAACTATCTAAGATATAGTTAATACTATCTAAGATATAGTTAATATCTCTTTTTTCAGGTTCCTTGAAGGAGTGACACGCAGGTGATCGATTCTATCTATTTTTTTATCTCCCCGTGAATTCTATGTTTGTAACAATAGGGACAGAATTTTATCAATTCCAATCGACCGGGTGTATTGTGTCGATTTTTTTGAGTAATGTATCTGGAAATGCCTCTTGATTTCTTATTAACACTAACACCCGGTCGAACACACCCGGCGCATTCCAAAATAACTCTTACTCGGGCATCTTTACCCCTGGCCATGAACCCCCTTTTTTGTTTTCTATTCACTTAACTGTTCTATTTTTCGATCCGAATCGAAGAAAAAGAAAGGAAAGAAAAAAATGGAAGTTGCGAGTTTGAAATCCAATTTATGAAAGATTTCGTTGCAATCAATATATTAATAATAAGTAATACAATGGGTTTAATTATTCTAAGTAGTTCCTAGTTAGATTGAGAATTGAAGTAGAGTATTTCATTTAATAAGTGTATCTTTATGATACTGTTGCCATAGCCACATTTCCACTTTCGTTATCACTATTTAAGCCTGGGGCGAGTTCCGTCTTTTACTTAGGTTGACTAAAATTTTATTTTTTCTCTTTTCTAACTTATTCTAATTCTTTCTAATAATATCTAATATTAAAAATTTCTAATATTAAATAGAATATAATAATAATAACAAATAAATATAATAAAAATAGAATAATAAAACAACAAAGAAAAGAAAGAGTAGGGAGGGGAGAAGTACTAGTCACAGATATTGCGTTCTATCTCTAATCTTCTTCAATCCCCCCTATGCCAACAGTTAGACCAATAAAATAACTAGAATGAAAAAAAAGGGAATGTCAACGCATCTGGGAAAAAACGATTAATCTCTATCAATAGACCTGCTAAAGACCCAAACCATAAAGTACTTAGTACCGGTGCCGCGGAGAGATATGTTTTTAGATCCCGCATTTTAAAACCTCCTGCTTTATTGTAATACATAAACAAAATAGCTATATGATCAAATATATATATGTAACTAGGAACCACCTGTATTTGTACATGGACTCCCTAATTCCAATGGAAATGTACAAGGATTTAGTAGCTAAGATTTTCCTCTTCTTTTCTAAAATCTTAAAAGAAAAAAAAAAAAAGAAGGTCCCTTCCGCCTGAACATTTATCAATTTGAAGGCGGTTTCATATATATATATATTTATTTCATACGTGTGTCGATTTATTATTATATGTTATCTAATATGAGACCAAAGACAAAGAATCAATCGAAATATCATTTTTCTATGGAAATAAATATAAAGATATGGAAAACAAAATGGGGATTCTCTACAATGACACTGTAAATCAATCGAAAGGGGTGTAGCGCAGCTTGGTAGCGCGTTTGTTTTGGGTACAAAATGTCACAGGTTCAAATCCTGTCATCCCTACTTATTTCTTCTCCTCGAAACAGTAACGAGAGATCAATTGAGATCGATTCAAAATTGGACATAGAAGATCTTTCATTATATCCTGCTATATAGGATAGCATATGTAGGCGCATGCAAGATGTGTTGGAGCTACAAAAAGAATCCCTTTCCTGACATTCATTTTTTATTGTGGTAAGAAAGCACTCTTAGTTCAGTTCGGTAGAACGTGGGTCTCCAAAACCCGATGTCGTAGGTTCAAATCCTACAGAGCGCGATTCCGTTCTTGTTTTGTTAGGTCAAAATTACATGGCAATAATGGAACAGACTCTCAATTTGACCTTTTCGGGATTAAAGTAAAGAAAAAGCACGGTCAATCAAAAAAATCGACCTTAATTAATCAAAGGTCCAGCTGATCACCACGTCTATATTGTAAATATGCAGTTACGAATAACCCAGCCAAAGTAATCGGAATTAGACCTAAGACGATTCCAAATAGAAAAACTTCAATCATTTTCATTTTTTCTTTGAAAAGAGAAAAAGAGAGGTAATATCTATCCTTAAATATTAATCTGTATTACTCATGAATCTCAATGACCCAGAATTGGAAATTTGCACCTATAGAATAGATGGAATACTGCAGAAATTTTTCTTTTTATTTTCTGAATTGCTCATTCAATTCATTTTAAATAAGTCGTATCTTACTCAGACCAATAAATAGAACGGAGGTTATAATTAAAGCCGCTAATAGAAAACCGAAATAACTAGTTATCGTAGGCATGAAGAAGCTAAAGGAAATATGCTATTTTTAGACATATGCTTGTAAAGTACTTGCCTAAGTAGATGTTTTTAAGGGCCTTCCTTAAATATATGTTCAAATTTTTGAAAGATACGAGAATAAGAAAAAATACCAATTGAACGAATAAGTTCAAGTGAAAGTTTTTGAATTTATCAATTAGAATCAGTCGAGGTTCTAGACGGCAATAACAAAAATAGAGTGACAAAGGGAAAAAAAAATTCATCATCTGTAACAGCTAT